CCCCCCCCCCCCCCCCCCATCAAACATGTAAAAATCTACTAGACACCTAAACTAAAACATTCCTCTGACTTAGTATAGGCGATAGAATAGTCACTAGGCGCGATAGAGATTCGTACCGTAAGGGAAAGATGAAATAGCAGTGAATAAGCCAAGCAGCAAACAGCAAAGATAGACCCTTGTACCTCTTGCATCATGATCTAGCTAGAACAACCAAGCAAAGCGGACTTAAGCTTGCCACCCCGAAACCTAAGCGAGCTACTTGTAAGCAGCTACCCCTGAGCGAACCCGTCTCTGTTGCAAAAGAGTGGGATGACTTACTAGTAGAGGTGAAAAGCCAATCGAGCTGGGTGATAGCTGGTTACCTGCGAAATGAATCTAAGTTCAACCTTGACATCTCCTCCAGGAACCTTCAGCCACCCCAACGAAGATAGTCAAGAGCAATTTAAAGGGGGTACAGCCCCTTTAAAAAAGGATACAACCTCCTCTAGCGGATAACTAATAACTCATGCACAACAATTGTGGGCCTTTAAGCAGCCACCAACAAAGAGTGCGTCAAAGCTCTACTTCCACAAAAATCCTAGACCACCACGACTCCCTTCTCACTATCAGGTTAATCTATACCCATAGAAGAATTAATGCTAAAATGAGTAACTAGGGGAACCCCCTCTAAAGCGCAAACTTACATCCTCACATTATTAACAGACACCTAATACACTAATCTCAACAAGACCATGTATTTTACCCCCTGTTAACCCAACCCAGGAGCGCCTACTAGAAAGATTTAAATCTGTAAAAGGAACTAGGCAAATATCAAGGCCCGACTGTTTACCAAAAACATAGCCTTCAGCCAGACCAAGTATTGAAGGTGATGCCTGCCCAGTGACTTCGTGTTCAACGGCCGCGGTATCCTAACCGTGCGAAGGTAGCGCAATCAATTGTCCCATAAATCGAGACTTGTATGAATGGCTAAACGAGGTCTTAACTGTCTCTTACAGATAATCAGTGAAATTGATCTTCCTGTGCAAAAGCAGGAATGAGCACATAAGACGAGAAGACCCTGTGGAACTTAAAAATCAGCAGCCACCTCATAACAAAACCCACCCACCGGGCCCACCACCAACAAAGCGCTGGCTCGCATTTTTCGGTTGGGGCGACCTTGGAGAAAAACAAATCCTCCAAAAACAAGACCACTTCTTCTTAACCAAGAGCTACCCCTCAACGTACTAATAGTAACCAGACCCAATATAATTGACCAATGGACCAAGCTACCCCAGGGATAACAGCGCAATCTCCTCCAAGAGCCCATATCGACGAGGAGGTTTACGACCTCGATGTTGGATCAGGACATCCTAATGGTGCAGCCGCTATTAAGGGTTCGTTTGTTCAACGATTAATAGTCCTACGTGATCTGAGTTCAGACCGGAGCAATCCAGGTCGGTTTCTATCTATGTTGAACTTTTCCTAGTACGAAAGGACCGGAAAAGTAGGGCCAATGCTTCAACGTACGCCCCCTCTCTAAGTAATGACCACAACTAAATTACAAAGAGATCCCACACAACACCTAATCCTAGAAAAGGATCGCTAGCGTGGCAGAGTTCGGTAAATGCAAAAGGCTTAAGCCCTTTATCCAGAGGTTCAAATCCTCTCCCTAGCTCACCACCCCATGATCATAGTCTACCTTATTATGTCCCTATCATACGCAGTACCAATCCTAATTGCCGTAGCGTTCTTAACACTAGTAGAGCGCAAAGTTTTAAGCTACATACAATCTCGAAAGGGCCCAAACATTGTAGGGCCCTTCGGACTACTTCAACCAGTAGCAGATGGTGTAAAGCTATTCATTAAAGAACCCATCCGCCCATCCACATCCTCTCCAATTCTTTTTATCATAACCCCTATACTAGCTCTTCTTTTAGCCATTACAATCTGAATTCCCCTCCCCCTTCCCTTCTCTCTTACAGACCTTAACCTAGGCCTTCTCTTCCTCCTAGCCATATCAAGCCTAGCAGTATATTCCATCCTATGGTCTGGCTGAGCTTCTAACTCAAAATACGCTCTCATTGGTGCACTACGGGCAGTAGCACAAACCATTTCCTACGAAGTAACCCTAGCCATCATTCTCCTATCCGTAATTATATTAAGCGGAAACTATACCCTTAACACCCTTGCTATTACCCAAGAACCAATATATCTAATCTTCTCCTCTTGACCACTAGCAATGATATGATACATTTCCACCCTTGCCGAAACCAACCGAGCCCCATTTGATCTCACAGAAGGAGAATCTGAACTAGTCTCAGGCTTTAACGTAGAATACGCTGCAGGTCCATTCGCCCTTTTCTTCCTAGCCGAATATGCAAATATTATATTAATAAACACCATAACTGCTATTCTATTCCTAAACCCAAGCTCATTAAACCTACCCTCAGAGCTATTCCCCGCAGTACTAGCCACAAAAACTCTTCTCCTATCTTCAGGATTCCTTTGGATCCGCGCTTCTTACCCACGATTCCGCTACGACCAACTTATACACCTCCTATGAAAAAACTTCTTACCACTAACACTAGCCCTATGCCTTTGACACACCAGCATACCCATCTCATACGCAGGCCTTCCACCCCACCTAAGAAAAACAAGAACGGAAATGTGCCTGAATTTAAGGGTCACTATGATAAAGTGAACATAGAGGTACACTAACCCTCTCATTTCCTTCACCTTAGAAAAGTAGGATTCGAACCTACACAAAAGAGATCAAAACTCTCTATACTTCCTCTATATTATTTTCTAGCAGGGTCAGCTAACGAAGCTATCGGGCCCATACCCCGAAAATGATGGTTTAACCCCTTCCCCTACTAATGAACCCACACGCAATGTTTATCTCAACCTTCAGCCTACTCCTAGGAACAACTATCACCATTTCAAGCAACCACTGAGTCATAGCTTGAACTGGACTAGAAATCAACACCCTTGCAATCATCCCCTTCATCTCAAAACCCCACCACCCACGAGCCATTGAAGCCACGATCAAGTATTTCCTAGTACAAGCAACAGCATCAGCCCTACTCTTGTTCTCAAGCATATCCAATGCTTGAGCCACTGGACAATGAGACATTACCCAACTCACCCACCCAACATCATGCCTCCTGCTTACAATCGCAGTCTCCATAAAACTAGGACTAGTACCATTCCACTTTTGATTCCCAGAAGTACTACAAGGCTCACCCATAATAACTGCACTGCTACTATCAACTGTCCTTAAATTCCCCCCAGTCGCTATCCTCCTCATAACCTCCCATTCACTAAACCCAATTCTACTAACCACCATAGCCATCGCTTCAGCAGCCTTAGGGGGCTGAATAGGCCTAAACCAGACACAGACTCGAAAAATCCTAGCCTTCTCCTCAATCTCCCATATAGGTTGAATAGCCATCATCATTATCTATAACCCAAACTTAACCCTACTAACTTTCTACCTATACATCCTAATAACTTCCACCGTATTCCTCATCCTCAACACAACCAAAGCACTAAAACTATCAACAATAATAATCTCATGAACAAAAACCCCAATATTAAACGCAACCCTAATAATAACCTTACTTTCACTAGCAGGCCTTCCACCACTAACAGGCTTTCTACCAAAGTGACTCATCATCCAAGAGCTCACTAAACAGGAAATAACCTTAGCAGCTACAATCATAGCCTTACTATCCCTACTCGGACTATTCTTCTACCTTCGCCTTGCGTATTACTCAACAATCACCCTACCACCCAACACCACAAACTACATAAAACAATGACATACTAACAAGACAACAAACACCCTAATTGCCCTCCTAACTTCTCTAACCGCCCTACTCCTTCCACTCTCCCCTATAATCCTCACAACCCTCTAGAAACTTAGGATCGACCTAAACCAAAGGCCTTCAAAGCCTTAAACAAGAGTTAAACCCTCTTAGTTTCTGCTAAGATTCGCAGGACACTAACCTGCATCCTTTGAATGCAACTCAAATGCTTTAATTAAGCTAGAACCTTAGCTAGACAGATGGGCTTCGATCCCATAAGCTCCTGGTTAACAGCCAGGCGCCTAAACCAACGGGCTTCTATCTACCAGACTCCGGCACTCTTAACGTGCATCAATGAGCTTGCAACTCAACATGAAACTTTCACTACAGAGTCGATAAGAAGAGGAATTTAACCTCTGTAAAAAGGACTACAGCCTAACGCTTAAAACACTCAGCCATCTTACCTGTGATCATAATCAATCGATGACTATTCTCCACTAACCATAAAGACATTGGTACCCTGTACCTAATCTTCGGTGCATGAGCCGGTATAGTTGGCACCGCACTTAGCCTCCTCATTCGTGCAGAACTAGGACAACCTGGTACCCTCCTAGGAGATGACCAAATCTACAATGTAATTGTTACAGCCCATGCCTTCGTAATGATCTTCTTCATAGTCATGCCAATCATAATCGGAGGCTTCGGAAACTGATTAGTCCCCCTCATAATCGGTGCCCCCGACATAGCATTTCCACGAATAAACAACATAAGCTTCTGACTACTCCCCCCATCCTTTCTTCTCCTTCTAGCCTCCTCCACAGTCGAAGCTGGTGCAGGAACAGGATGAACCGTTTACCCTCCCCTAGCCGGCAACTTAGCCCACGCGGGAGCCTCCGTAGACCTTGCCATCTTCTCACTCCACCTTGCTGGTGTCTCCTCCATCCTAGGGGCCATCAACTTTATCACAACCGCCATTAATATAAAACCCCCCGCCCTTTCACAATACCAAACTCCCCTATTCGTATGATCGGTCCTCATTACCGCCGTCCTCCTTCTCCTATCCCTCCCAGTCCTTGCCGCTGGCATCACAATATTACTCACAGATCGAAACCTCAACACCACCTTCTTCGACCCTGCTGGTGGAGGTGATCCAGTACTGTACCAACATCTCTTCTGATTCTTTGGCCACCCCGAAGTTTATATCCTAATTTTACCGGGTTTCGGAATCATCTCCCATGTAGTAGCCTACTATGCCGGTAAGAAAGAACCCTTTGGCTATATGGGCATGGTATGAGCCATACTATCTATTGGATTCCTAGGCTTTATCGTCTGAGCTCACCACATATTCACAGTAGGCATAGATGTAGACACCCGAGCATACTTCACATCAGCCACTATAATCATCGCCATCCCAACGGGCATCAAAGTCTTCAGCTGGTTAGCCACACTTCACGGGGGGACTATTAAATGAGATCCTCCCATACTATGGGCCCTGGGCTTCATCTTCCTCTTTACCATTGGAGGCCTAACAGGGATTGTACTAGCAAACTCTTCCCTAGACATTGCCCTCCACGATACGTACTACGTAGTTGCCCACTTCCACTACGTACTTTCAATAGGAGCTGTATTCGCCATCCTAGCAGGATTTACTCACTGATTCCCACTATTTACAGGATATACCCTAAATCCCACATGAGCTAAAGCCCACTTCGGAGTTATATTCACCGGCGTCAACCTAACATTCTTCCCCCAACACTTCCTCGGCCTCGCTGGCATGCCACGACGGTACTCAGACTACCCGGACGCATACACCCTATGAAACACTATCTCCTCAATTGGGTCTCTAATCTCAATAACAGCCGTAATCATATTAATATTTATCATCTGAGAAGCTTTCGCATCAAAGCGTAAAGTACTGCAACCAGAACTAACCTCCACCAACATTGAATGAATCCACGGCTGCCCACCCCCATACCACACCTTCGAAGAACCAGCCTTCGTCCAAGTCCAAGAAAGGAAGGAGTCGAACCCTCGTACGCTGGTTTCAAGCCAACCGCATCAAACCACTTATGCTTCTTTCTTATGAGACGTTAGTAAACCTATTACATAGCCTTGTCAAGACTAAATCACAGGTGAAAATCCTGTACTTCTCACCATGGCCAACCACTCACAATTCGGATTTCAAGATGCCTCATCTCCCATCATAGAAGAACTTGTTGAATTTCACGACCATGCCCTGATAGTCGCTTTAGCAATCTGTAGCCTAGTCCTCTATCTTCTAATACTCATACTAATAGAAAAACTATCCTCAAACACTGTAGATGCCCAAGAAGTCGAACTAATCTGAACAATCCTGCCAGCCATCGTCCTTATCTTACTCGCCCTCCCATCCCTACAAATCCTTTACATGATGGACGAAATCGACGAACCAGACTTAACCCTAAAAGCTATCGGTCATCAATGGTACTGATCCTACGAGTATACGGATTTCAAAGACCTAGCATTTGACTCCTACATAATCCCGACAACAGAACTCCCACCAGGACATTTCCGACTTCTAGAAGTAGACCATCGAGTTATTGTACCTATAGAATCCCCAATTCGTATCATCGTTACCGCTGACGATGTCCTACACTCCTGAGCAGTCCCATCCCTTGGAGTAAAAACCGACGCAATCCCTGGGCGACTGAACCAAACATCATTCATCACCACCCGACCCGGAGTGTTCTATGGACAGTGCTCAGAAATCTGCGGAGCTAATCACAGCTACATACCAATCGTAGTAGAATCAACTTCACTTACACACTTCGAGTCCTGATCCACACTATTATCCTCTTAATCATTAAGAAGCTATACACCAGCGCTAGCCTTTTAAGCTAGAGAAAGAGGACCACCTACCCCTCCTTAATGATATGCCCCAACTAAACCCAAACCCATGATTTTTTATCATACTTCTGTCATGACTAACATTCTCCCTAATCATCCAGCCCAAACTCCTATCATTTATTCCCACTAACCCCCCATCCAACAAAACCCTAACCACTGTAAAATCAACACCCTGAACCTGACCATGAACTTAAGCTTCTTCGACCAATTCACAAGCCCATGCCTCCTAGGAATCCCACTGATCCTACTCTCAATACTGTTCCCCACCCTACTACTCCCGTCACCCAACAATCGTTGAATCACTAATCGCCTATCCACCCTCCAACTTTGATTCCTTCATCTAATCACAAAGCAACTCATAATCCCACTGAATAAAAACGGCCATAAATGAGCCCTACTCTTAACCTCCCTAATAGTTCTATTACTCTCAATTAACCTCTTAGGTCTCCTACCATACACATTCACCCCAACCACCCAGTTATCAATAAACATAGCTCTAGCGTTCCCGCTCTGACTAGCCACTCTTCTCACAGGCCTGCGCAACCAACCCTCAATTGCCCTAGGCCACCTTCTACCCGAAGGCACACCTACACCACTAATCCCAGCCCTAATCCTAATTGAAACTACCAGCCTATTAATTCGCCCATTAGCCCTAGGAGTCCGACTCACAGCTAACCTTACAGCAGGCCATCTCCTCATCCAACTCATCTCTACGGCTACAACCGCCCTCCTTCCAATTATACCGGCAGTCTCAGTCCTAACAGCATCAATCCTATTCCTCCTGACCATCTTAGAAGTAGCAGTAGCTATAATCCAAGCCTACGTCTTCGTCCTACTCTTAAGTCTCTACTTACAAGAAAATATTTAATGGCTCACCAAGCTCACTCCTACCACATAGTAGACCCAAGCCCCTGACCCATCCTAGGAGCAACAGCTGCCCTACTTACTACCTCAGGACTAATCATATGATTTCACTACAACACCTCACACCTCCTAGCTCTAGGACTCATCTCTATGCTTTTAGTCATATTACAATGATGACGTGACATTGTACGTGAAAGTACATTCCAAGGCCACCACACCCCCACCGTACAAAAAGGCCTTCGATACGGAATAATCCTATTCATCACATCAGAAGCATTCTTTTTTCTTGGCTTCTTTTGAGCATTCTTCCACTCAAGCCTGGCCCCAACCCCAGAACTAGGTGGACAATGACCCCCAACGGGAATCAACCCGCTCAATCCCCTAGAAGTTCCTCTACTAAACACAGCTATCCTCCTCGCTTCCGGCGTTACTGTCACATGAGCACACCACAGCATCACAGAAGGCAACCGAAAACAGGCCATCCAAGCACTCACCCTAACCATTCTACTAGGATTCTACTTCACAGCCCTCCAAGCCACAGAATACTACGAAGCACCCTTCTCCATCGCCGACGGGGTATATGGCTCAACCTTTTTCGTCGCTACAGGATTCCACGGCCTGCACGTCATCATCGGATCCTCATTCCTCTCAGTCTGCCTCCTGCGACTAATTAAATTCCACTTCACATCAAGCCACCACTTCGGATTTGAAGCCGCAGCCTGATACTGACACTTCGTAGACGTCATCTGATTATTCCTCTACATAACTATTTACTGATGAGGATCATGCTCTTCTAGTATACTAATTACAATCGACTTCCAATCCTTAAAATCTGGTGTAACCCCAGAGAAGAGCAATCAACATAATTACTTTCATGCTCACCCTATCCCTCGCCCTATGTATTCTTCTAACTACATTAAATTTCTGACTCGCCCAAATAAACCCAGACCTAGAAAAACTATCCCCATACGAATGCGGCTTTGACCCTCTCGGATCTGCTCGACTCCCTTTCTCAATCCGATTCTTCCTCAGTAGCCATTCTTTTCCTTCTTTTCGACCTAGAAATCGCCCTCCTCCTCCCCCTTCCATGAGCTAGCCAACTCCAATCCCCCACTACCACACTCATCTGAGCCTCTACCCTCATTCTCCTACTAACACTGGGATTGATCTACGAGTGAATGCAAGGAGGATTAGAATGAGCAGAATAACAGAAAGTTAGTCTAACCAAGACAGTTGATTTCGGCTCAACAGACCATAGCTCGACCCTATGACTTTCTTCATGTCGCCTCTACACCTTAGCTTCTACTCCGCCTTCACCCTAAGCAGCCTAGGATTAGCCTTCCACCGAACCCACCTAATTTCCGCTCTACTATGCTTAGAAAGCATAATGCTATCCATATACCTCGCTCTATCAATTTGACCTATCGAAAACCAAGCAACATCCTCCACCCTAGTACCCGTCCTTATACTGGCATTCTCAGCATGCGAGGCAGGAGCCGGCCTAGCCATACTAGTAGCCTCTACACGAACTCACGGCTCAGACCACTTACACAACCTAAACCTTCTACAATGCTAAAAATTATTCTCCCTACAATCATACTCATACCTGTAACCCTCCTATCCCCCAAAAAGTTCCTGTGAACAAACACCACCACATATAGCCTCCTAATTGCCACTCTAAGCCTTCAATGACTACTCCCATCATACTTCCCTCACAAAAACATAACCCCATGAACCGGCATTGACCAAATCTCATCTCCACTGTTAGTCCTATCATGCTGACTCCTACCTCTCATAATCATAGCAAGCCAAAACCACCTACAACACGAACCCACCACACGAAAACGAATCTTCATTACAGCACTAGTTACAATTCAACCTTTTATCATCCTAGCCTTCTCATCCACTGAGCTAATATTATTCTACATCTCATTTGAAGCAACCCTAATCCCTACTCTAATCCTCATCACACGATGAGGAAACCAACCTGAACGATTAAGCGCTGGCATTTACTTATTATTCTACACCCTCATCAGCTCCCTTCCACTGCTAGTTGTAATGCTCTACTTACATATACAGATCGGCACCCTACACCTTACAATGCTTAAACTAGCCCACCCTGCCCTCAACAACTCCTGAACTGATCTCCTATCAGGCCTTGCACTACTAATAGCATTTATAGTAAAAGCACCACTATATGGTCTTCACCTATGACTGCCCAAAGCCCACGTCGAAGCACCAATCGCAGGGTCAATACTACTTGCCGCCCTACTCCTTAAATTAGGGGGATATGGTATCATACGTATCACCCTCCTAATAGGCCCAATCTCCAACCATCTACACTACCCATTCATTACCTTGGCCCTATGAGGCGCCTTAATAACTAGCTCAATCTGCCTACGTCAGACCGACCTCAAGTCCCTCATCGCCTACTCCTCTGTCAGCCACATAGGCCTAGTCATTGCCGCAAGCATAATTCAAACCCACTGAGCATTCTCAGGCGCAATAATCCTTATAATCTCCCACGGACTAACTTCCTCCATACTATTCTGCTTAGCCAACACAAACTATGAACGAACACATAGCCGAATCCTACTCCTAACACGAGGCCTTCAGCCCCTATTGCCCCTAATAGCCACCTGATGGCTTTTAGCTAACCTAACAAACATAGCTCTCCCCCCAACAACAAACTTAATAGCAGAACTAACTATTATAATCGCACTATTCAACTGATCTGCTCCCACAATTATTCTAACCGGAACAGCAACCCTGCTAACTGCCTCATACACCCTATACATACTACTAATAACCCAACGAGGAACCCTACCCACTCACATCACATCCATTCAAAACTCAACCACACGAGAGCACCTCCTCATATCCCTCCACATCCTTCCCATACTACTCCTCATCTTAAAACCTGACCTCATCTCCGGAGCCCTCTCATGCAAGTATAGTTTAACCCAAACATTAGACTGTGATCCTAAAAATAGAAGTTAAACCCTTCTTACCTGCCGAGGGGAGGTTCAACCAACAAGAACTGCTAATTCCTGTATCTGAGTCTAAAACCTCAGCCCCCTTACTTTTAAAGGATAATAGTAATCCACTGGTCTTAGGAGCCATTCATCTTGGTGCAAGTCCAAGTAAAAGTAGTGGAACCTGCCCTACTCCTCAACACCTCCATCCTCCTGACACTTACAATCATCCTCACCCCCGTCCTCCTTCCACTCATATTAAAAAACTTTCAAAACACCCCAACCACCATCACACACACTGTCAAAACTGCATTCATCACGAGCCTAGTACCAATATCACTCTTCATATACTCAGGCTCAGAGAGCATCATCTCCCATCTGGAATGAAAGTTCATCATAAACTTCAAAATCCCTATTAGCCTTAAAATAGACCAATACTCCCTAATATTCCTCCCTATCGCATTAATTGTAACATGATCTATCCTCCAGTTCGCAACATGGTACATAAGCACAGAACCTTACATTACAAAATTCTTCTCCTACCTCCTAATATTCCTAATCGCCATATTAACACTAACCGTCGCTAACGACATATTCCTTCTATTCATCGGCTGAGAAGGAGTCGGAATCATATCATTCCTACTAATCGGCTGATGACAAGGACGGGCAGAAGCTAATACAGCCGCCCTTCAAGCTGTGCTCTACAACCGAATCGGAGATATCGGCCTCATTCTGAGCATAGCCTGACTCGCTTCCACCATAAACACCTGAGAAATCCAACAGGCCACCTCTCCCACCCAAATCCCAACCCTCCCCCTGCTAGGCCTTATCCTAGCCGCCACAGGAAAATCTGCCCAATTCGGCCTTCATCCCTGACTACCAGCCGCTATAGAAGGCCCAACCCCAGTTTCTGCCCTACTCCACTCCAGCACAATGGTAGTAGCAGGAATCTTCCTACTGATCCGCACACATCCACTACTAACCAACAACCAAACTGCCCTTACCCTATGCCTCTGCTTAGGGGCCCTCTCCACACTATTTGCTGCAACATGTGCACTTACACAAAACGACATTAAAAAAATCATTGCCTTCTCTACATCCAGCCAACTAGGCCTAATAATAGTTACAATTGGACTAAACCTTCCACAGCTGGCCTTTCTACACATCTCAACCCACGCCTTCTTCAAAGCCATGCTCTTCCTCTGCTCAGGATCTATCATCCATAGCCTTAACGGAGAACAAGACATCCGAAAAATAGGAGCCTTACAAAAAATCTTACCCACAACCACCTCCTGCTTAACCATTGGTAACCTAGCCCTAATGGGAACTCCATTTCTAGCAGGATTCTACTCAAAAGACTTAATCATCGAAAACCTAAACACATCATACCTAAACACCTGGGCATTACTCCTAACCCTCCTAGCCACATCCTTTACCGCAACATACACCCTCCGCATAACTCTTCTAGTTCAAACAGGATTTACTCGCACACCTTCAATCACCCCAGCAAACGAAAATAACCAAGCAGTTACCGCCCCAATCACCCGACTTGCCTTAGGTAGCATTATCGCAGGACTACTCATCACATCCTACATTCTCCCCACAAAAACACCACCCATAACCATACCAACTATCACAAAAACCGCCGCCATTCTCGTCACAATTCTAGGAATTATCTTAGCCCTAGAACTTTCCAACATAACACACATGCTAACCCTCCCTAAACAAAACAACCTCTTAAACTTCTCTTCCTCCTTAGGCTACTTCAACCCCCTAACCCATCGACTCAGCTCAATAAGCCTACTACTCTCCGGACAAAAAATTGCCTCACACCTAATCGACCTATCCTGATACAAAAAAATAGGCCCTGAAGGACTTGCAGATCTTCAACTCATAATGACTAAAACCTCAATCAACCTCCACACTGGTCTAATCAAAGCCTACCTAGAATCCTTCGCACTATCCATCCTCATCATTCTATCTCTCCATAGACCCGAAACCAATGGCCCCCAACTTACGGAAACACCACCCCCTACTAAAAATAGTTAACAACTCCCTAATTGACCTACCAACTCCCTCTAACATCTCTGCCTGATGAAACTTTGGATCTCTACTAGGAATCTGCCTACTAACTCAAATCCTAACTGGCCTACTACTCGCCGCACACTACACTGCAGACACAACCCTAGCCTTCTCATCCGTCGCACACACATGTCGAAACGTACAATACGGCTGACTAATCCGCAACTTACACGCAAACGGAGCTTCATTCTTCTTCATCTGCATCTATCTCCACATCGGACGAGGACTCTATTATGGGTCTTACCTATACAAAGAAACTTGAAACACAGGAGTTGTCCTTCTACTAACCCTTATAGCCACAGCCTTTGTAGGATATGTCCTACCCTGAGGACAAATATCATTCTGAGGAGCCACAGTCATTACTAACCTATTCTCGGCTGTCCCCTACATCGGTCAAACTCTTGTCGAATGGGCCTGAGGTGGCTTCTCAGTCGACAACCCTACATTAACACGGTTCTTCACCCTTCACTTCCTTCTCCCCTTCATAATTGCAGGCCTCACTATTATTCATCTCACCTTCCTACATGAATCTGGCTCAAACAACCCACTAGGCATTTCCTCCAACTGTGACAAAATCCCATTCCACCCCTACTTCTCCTTAAAAGACATCCTTGGCTTCATACTAATATTCCTCCCCCTAATAACACTAGCCCTATTCTCTCCCAACCTCTTAGGGGACCCAGAAAATTTCACACCCGCAAACCCACTAGTAACACCTCCACACATTAAGCCTGAATGGTATTTCCTATTTGCATACGCCATCCTACGCTCCATCCCCAACAAACTAGGCGGAGTACTAGCACTAGCTGCCTCCGTACTAATCCTATTCCTCACCCCCTTCCTTCATAAATCTAAACAACGTACAATAATCTTTCGCCCCCTCTCTCAACTCCTATTCTGAATCCTAGTCACCAACCTTCTCATCCTAACATGAGTAGGGAGCCAACCTGTAGAACACCCATTCATCATCATCGGTCAACTAGCCTCTCTCACCTACTTCATCATCCTCCTTATCCTCTTCCCCGCTATCGGAGCCCTAGAAAACAAACTACTCAACTACTAAACTCTAATAGTTTATAAAAACATCGGTCTTGTAAACCGAAGAATGAAGGCTATCCCCTTCTTAGAGTTTCCCGCCAATCAGAAAAAAGGGAGTTAAACCCTCACCTCCAGCTCCCAAAGCTGATATTCTTCATTAAACTATTTTCTGACACCCACACCTCCCTACACCGCCCGAATTGCACCCCGAGACAACCCCCGAACAACCTCTAACACAACAAACAACGTAAGCAACAACCCCCACCCTGCCACCAAAAACATCCCAGCCCCATGTGAATAAAACATAGCTACCCCACTAAAATCCAACCGAACAGAAAGCATCCCTCCACTATCAACAGTTACCACCCCAGATTTTCACCCTTCAATAAACCCTCCAGCAACCACTCCCACAACTAACACCATAACAAACCCCAGACCATACCCCATAACACGCCAATCCCCCCAAGTTTCAGGGAACGGGTCTGCTGCCAAAGACACCGAATACACAAACACCACTAACATACCCCCTAAATACACTATAAATAGAACAAGAGACACAAACGATACACCTAGACTTAACAGCCACCCACACCCAGAAATAGATGCCACTACCAACCCAACAACCCCATAATACGGAGAAGGATTAGACGCCACCCCCAACCCGCCCAAAACAAAACCAAACCCTAAAAAAAGAACAAAATAAGTCATAGCAATTTCTGCTTGGCTTTTCTCCAAGAACTACGACTTGAAAAACCGTCGTTGTAAACTTCAACTACAGAAACTAACGAAAAATAGGACACAAATGCAGGACCCTCCCCCCCCTACCCCCCCTACCCCCCCGCATTTGTGTCCTATGTACTGCAGTGCATCGATTTATTTACCATATTCATGACCCCCATACGTATTAAAACCACATCTAATGTAGAGACTAAATACATAATTATGTAACCAGGCATATCATCTCTCGCCCCGACTATCCCCCCCCATGAAATGCAAACGTTCCTCTAAATATGCATTCACCTAGACATAAACCCCTACCAGAATAGCAGCTTTTTACCACATCTATCCTTCCAGAGTACCCAAAATGAACCCACGTATCAGGCATATCCTATAATAACACCGTACTAAACCCATATCTAGTAAGTTTATGCATAACTCCAACTCAACACGGCAGTGCTCGCATACATACTACGCTTGGTACCGCCCATCCCTGAGAAATCTCCTGAAGTACATAAAGCAGGGACCAGGTTATTTATTAATCTTACACCTCACGTGAAACCAGCAACTCGACGCGAGAAGTATCCATCACGACTAGCTTCAGGCCCATTCTTTCCCCCTACACCCTAGCACGACTTGCTCTTTTGCGCCTCTGGTTCCTCGGTCAGGGCCATTACCTGTTAACTCCTATGATCTTGCCCTTCACAGATACATCTGGTCGGGGTCATACCTCACCATTTCAGTCCGTGATCGCGGCATTCCCCGACCTTGGCGCCTTTGGTTCTCTTTTCTCTCTCTCTCCTGCAGTCGCCCCTCAAGTGCAACGGGTGAATTGGTTTATATCCTGCACCTAAATTATGCGTTATCACCTAATCTCGATCTCAGGTCCTGCTGGCGTTACGGTTTAACGGATAACCGGTATCACCTTGACACTGATGCACTTTGTCTTCCATAACTGGGCTTAATGTAATGGTCTAAGGACATATAGAGCCTCCCCCGCGCGATGCACCTCCCTAAACATCTGGTTATGGTGTGTCCACAAGCTCCTACAAATGTTACACTCCAGTTAATGCTTGCAGGACATAAATTTTCACCAATTTCCCATATCTATTCCCTCTAACTTTTAAAACAACACGGCCAACTTTCTAACAAACGCCCATAGACGCTCGTTTGTTGTCCGTTTGTTGTTTGTTTGTTGTTTTGTTTGTTTGTTTGTTTGTCATTTGTTATTTGTTTGTTGTTTGTTTGTTGTTTGTTTGTTGTTTGCTTGCCTATAACCTACTATCTATCTCCCCTGTTTATACTAAAATTACATTAATAATCTACCAACATGCTCTGTATACACCCACATTAATCCTCTAACAAACCATTAACGAGCTATTTAATTCTCTCCCTCCCCTTACCACACCCCCTCCACCAACCAACTTAACCGAGCAACCAACAACAAACAACAAACAACAAACAACAAACAGCAAACAGCAAACAATAAACAATAGATAGTAAACAGCAAGTAAACCAAAC